GGCTCTAGGCTTTTTACTAGTTAGTCCCGGTAAAGCCCCCAGACGGCGTATTTTTTTGAAACGAGGCCCTCGGTAACGTGCCATAAAAACTCCTTGTTTTCCTTATTTTTTGTTTTGTTGAATTTTCAGAAACCAAAATTAAAACTGAACTAAACTGAACTAAAGGATCAATAACTATGATAAATGAAGGAAAATCTACTGAAATAGTCTACTCTACTGAAATAGTTGAAATAGTAAACTACAAAGAATTAGGAGATGGATTCTATCCATATCCGGACCTTATTATAATTATATATATATATACCAAAAATGTATGTAGAAAAAATATATACTAATAATATATTATATTATAGAATAGATAGTATATTATAGAATAGAGGGTCCTTTTCTTGTTCTTGCTTTGTTCTGCAGAGATTTAACTACTCTAATTTTCATAATTAGGAGTTCTTACCACACAAGAATCAGTCGTGCTTGGAAAAAAAAGAAAAGCAGCCAAATCAATATTCTTTGATTTCAAAAAAACATTAGTAATTATGTAAAATCAAAAATCAAACAAATAGAAAAAAGCCAGCTATCGGAGTCGAACCGATGACCATCGCATTACAAATGCGATGCTCTAACCTCTGAGCTAAGCGGGCTCACATAACAGAAATTGTACATACATAGGAATTTAATAAACTAGTGGAATCTTGGCTATTAACTTTTTATTCTTTTTTTTTTTTTTTCGATATTCATATTAATTCATATTAATTAGGAATAACGAAAAAAAAAATCGACCCTTCAAGTATTCAAAATTGCACGAGAAAAAAATGAGAGTAAGAGAAGTATATATAATAAATGTGTTCTATATACATCTATATTGAATTGCGAATACAGAAATGATACAATCCTTTCTGATTAGACTAAATAAGCTGATTAGACTAAATAAGGGTCTATGCTAGAGATGAAAGAGGATAGACAAGAAATAAAAAAGAAAGGCTTTTTGTAGGAATCAGTATATAATCACTTCAGCAGTTCCAGTCGAATAGAAATGAAAAAAAAGGGGGATAATAATAAGATCTTAATCTAAAAGCAAAAAAAGGGGGGGATATGGCGAAATTGGTAGACGCTACGGACTTAATTGGATTGAGCCTTGGTATGGAAACTTACTAAGTGATAACTTTCAAATTCAGAGAAACCCTGGAATTAAAAATGGGCAATCCTGAGCCAAATCCTGTTTTCCGAAAACAGAAAAAGTTTCATAAAAACAGAAAAAAACAAGGAAGGATAGGTGCAGAGACTCAATGGAAGCTGTTCTAATAAATGAGGTTGACTGCGTTGCATTAGTAAAGTAAACCTTCTATCAAAACCCCAGAAAGGATAAAGTAAAGGATAACGATATATACATACGTACTTAAATACTATCTCAAATGATTAATAGGAAATGATTAATAGAGACCCGAATCCATAATCCATATTCATCTTTTTTTCTCTTTAATTTCTTTTTTTTTTATCTTTATTTCTTTTTTCTCTTTATATATATTCTATATATATAAAATTGGTTTGAATTGATTCCAAATTGAGGAAAGGATTTAATATTAATTCATCAAACCATTCACTTCATAGTCTGATAGATAACTGACTAATCGGACGAGAATAAAGATAGAGTCCCATTCTACCTGTCAATATCGACAACAAGGCAATTTATAGTAAGAGGAAAATCCGTCGACTTTAGAAATCGTGAGGGTTCAAGTCCCTCTATCCCCAAACAAGGACGACTCGGCTCCTTAATTCTTTTTATCCCATTCTCTCTTTTCTTTAACGATTCCAATTTTGTTATCTTTCTGATTCATTCGATTCTGTGATAAACATATTTGGGCTGGACTTTTTTTTCACAAATCTTGTGATAGATATCATACACCTACAAATACCCATCTTTGAGCAAAACAAAAAATTCCCATTCATTTTTATTTTCATTGGAAATTGGAATAATTAACAATCAAAATCATTATTCGAATTGAAATTTACGAAGTTCTTTTTTTTTTAAGATACAAAAAATTTCAGGTCTGGCTAATACTTTATTATACAATATTTTTTCGTCTTTTAAAAAAAAAAATTGACTTTTTAAATTGACATAGGCTCAAGTTTTTTACTAAAATTTAGTAAAACGAGGAAGCCGGCGCGACTAAAATGGTCAGGTAAAACGGTCGGGATAGCTCAGTTGGTAGAGCAGAGGACTGAAAATCCTCGTGTCACCAGTTCAAATCTGGTTCCTGGCACATGATTAATTTATATATAAGTATCCATTCTCAAATTTAATGAAATTTCGATCGGATATAGGTCACCATAGATATTCAGTAATGGTATGGATCATAGATGATATACACTTAACTTATCCATCTAGATATATATCCTTTCTAGATGAATAAAGAGTTTATATTAGAAACGTTTCTGTTTTTAAAAAACTATGTAAAAAAAAACTCGATTATCTTTCCTCGTCTGTTTTATTTTCATTTTATTT